TTATTTCGTTTTATCTTTTTTCCCACCTTCAGAAGAAAAAATTCCCCTATCATTCGATTTTCTGAAAGGTAACTATCTTGGTTTCGTATATAAATTTATATAGAATCTTTGAAAAAGACTTTCTTTCCTAAGAAAGAAAAACTTACTATCTTTGGGATCTGATCCTACACCGCTGCTCAAGACTTTAGTGGATCAACTCTATTACATAAGTGGATTCCTATTTTATCTCACATCACGAGATAAGTATATCTACCATCATGACATAAGTACGCAGTTATTATTGTATTGGCCCCAAATTTCGCCAATTGATCTTTACGGTGCTTCCCTTACCAATTAGATTCTTTTTTTATCCATAGAAAAAGTAGCTAGGTATATCTATTTATTTTCTTCATATTTCAACTTTTATGAATATAAAGTTTTTTTCTTTGCTACAGCTGATAAAAATCGTTGTTTTAGACGATGTATATGTAGAAAGCCTTTTTTTGTTTTTCTTTTTTTACTTCTATAGTGAAGATAGTCGCACGTAATGACAGATCACGGCCATATTATTAAAAGCTTGTGGTAAGAATGGATTTCGTTCTAGTGCTCGAAAATAATATTCCAAAGCTTTCGTATGTTCTCCATTACTTGTATGGATAAGACCTATATTATAGAGTATATAACTTCGATCATAAGGATCAATTTCTAGTCGCATAGCTTCATAATAATTCTGTAAAGCTTCTGCATAATTTCCTTCGGATTGAGCTGACATCCGTTACGGTCGCCATTCAATTAAAAGAATCTCCGTTCCAAAACCGTACGTGAGATTTTCACCTCATACGGCTCCTCCCTTATGTACATAAGGAGAATATACATGAAATCAAAAAGATGAAAATATTCTCATTATGGACTGAGCAGGGCTAGTGTTTTTACAAGAAATCTCTAGCCAACCTTCCTGCAAGAGATCTTTTCTTAATATCAAGGGTGTTGAGACTAGATAACTAGATAGAAATGAGAACTCGAGCAATTTCTTTGTTTTCAACGCCTCCTAATTTCCAGGAATTAGTCACTTCAAACAACCTTCGATGGTTATATTGGTATCCAAAGTACGAACGAGATGGATGTTTGTTGTCCCAACCATTCTTTTAGTCCCGAGCCCAATAAGGAAAGGGGTCATTTCTAACAAGGTTTTCGTGTTGTTGATTCCTAGGTGTAGTGCTTCTTCCCTTATGCTGTCCGTTGGTACTAGTGTAGTGGAGTAGGATTGCCCCATAATACAGAACCTCTAGATATAACCTTTCGCTCAATACTAGAATCTAAGATTGAAACATAGCATCTGAGGTTGCATTAATCGAGGATACACGACAGAAGGAATTGTTCTATTTCCAAACTTCACCTTCAACAAGCGTAGATTTATTTCAAAAATTTTTCCGAATCACATGTCTTTCTCGTAAGACCAAGAGAAAAAAAAGAATCAAATCACACCATCTCTGTAATAGGTAAATGCCTCCTTTTCTCCTGAAGTTGTCGGAATTATTTGCAATAAGATATTGGCTACAATTGAAAAGGTCTTATCAATAAAATTTCCATTTATCCGCGATCTAGGCATAGCTAGCAATCCATTTTATAATTCTTCTCATTCCCTCTCGGGGGAAAATGATCCCACAAAGAAAAGAATTGTACAGTACGAAATAACATAAAAATAGATTGATTTGAAAAAAAAAGATTATGGGCTTTTTATTCCAATTGTTCCTTTTTTATAGGAATCAATAAGAAAAGGTCCAACCCGGTTCGATTTCATCCTAATGTAGTAGTATACCAACGAAGCGAACTATTCCGATTTCGTTGAAGTTACAGATTCAAATAACTCGAGAAATTTGTATTGAATTATGATACAAAGAGGAAAAAATCATTCTATGATGAAAATAGAATAACCACCTCTTTTTTATGTTATGTACATAGCAGGTATACAATCCACTATACAAAATGTTTTATCAATCTAGAATAGAGGGGTGAGGGAAGGGGTTTGTTGTTGAGAATTCTAAAGTCGGAAAGAAATTTGAGAATTTGTAAGGTATGGAATCGTAGTCTATATAGAATTATGATAGAAAGGTATCCATTAACCCTAGTCTAAAAAATCTAGACCTATTAATCAGTTGATTCGTTCTAATTCATTGATTTAATGGATTCGAATCGAATTTCTAGTAGGAGTCGTTTTTGCAAACACAAACCCCTTTTCATTTTCAAAATTACAAATAAAAAAATTTCGTAAAAAAATAATTGTCTTGAGGCCTCGAAAGATCTTTCTTTACTTTGATGAAAAATTTTCTATTTTTATTTATAATATTTTGTAATATAGAGTTCAAATATATAGTTAAAATGGATTGGTCATACTTATCCAATCCAATAATCTAGAATAAAATATGAAGAACTCACTATTCACTTGGTTTTTGATTCATAATCATTATGTAGGAGAGATGGCCGAGCGGTTCAAGGCGTAGCATTGGAACTGCTATGTAGG